AGTTGTAAACAAAAGGAAAGAGATCTAAAAGAAAAAAATCTTTTTTCTAAGATTCCCCTTTTCGTCCACTTAATATCATATCGTATTTTTATTCAAGGAAGATTTACTATATATTATATTGGTCCGCCAATCTTATTAATTCATCAAATCATAATTTCAATAAGATATATGTTTACGACGTGTGAGTAAATAAAAAACCGGAGAACCTATTCTACTTTACAGTTGATTTTATTCAACAATTGACCAAAAGAAAATATTATTATTATATTAATAAATTAAAAAATTGCATGAACTTAGATCAATCAAATAATGATATTTATATCCAATAATTGGCCTTAATCAATTTAAATTTAATTTGCCCATTTAGATTAGATTGTATTCGGTTGGAATGCTGATAACGAAAACGGAAGGAAGAAAAAAAATTTACAAAACAAAAAAGGGATTCCTAAAAAAATAGATTGATTCTCGAATCTGATTGAATTTAATGGTTTACGTTATGGAAGAAAGACGTGTATATGTGATATTAGATATTGACTAGTTATATATGAACTAAAGATATATTTCATTTCTCCTACTACTGTAGGGGGGTTCTAACAGAAGTCCTTTCGTCTCGTTTCGACTGTGACTTGCCTGAATAAACAGATAAAATCAAGAAAAGCTGAAAGAATTGTGAAATAACAGTTTGGAACCAAGAAATGGAAAAACGAGAATTCTATGGATTCGCGAAGACTCTGTGGATAGAAATGAAAAAGGATATATCGAAGTAGTTCTGATAATTCAATAAGATTATTACTGAAATTCGAAGTTCTTAGTTACTTCGACTAGATTAATCCTATCGATCGAATAATTAAGTCATAATTCATTGGTTGATTGTATCATTAACCATTTCTTTTTGTTGGTACGAGGAATTTATCATGAATCCACTGATTTCTGCTGCTTCCGTTATTGCTGCTGGATTAGCCGTAGGGCTTGCTTCTATCGGACCTGGAGTTGGTCAAGGGACTGCTGCGGGTCAAGCCGTAGAGGGTATCGCGAGACAGCCCGAGGCAGAGGGAAAGATACGAGGTACTCTATTGCTTAGTCTAGCTTTTATGGAAGCTTTAACAATTTATGGATTGGTTGTAGCATTAGCACTTTTATTTGCGAATCCTTTTGTTTAATCTTAGAAATAGGAAAAATACATATTTTTCCTATTTTATTTACGTGGACTTGTCGTTTGCTTTTTCAAATTAGATCAAGATTTCACTCCTCCAATTACCTATTCGTTGAGAAAATAACCTACGTTAGGGAAGGGCTGATTTGCAGATGAGGAATTAGTATACCAATTCGCTTTCATCCTTCCCGTTCGTAGTACAGGGGAAAGTATTTTCTGATGGTGTTCAAACAATCACGGGGTAGTTCATACTTTATAACTATAAATAAAATAAATAACTATAAATAAAATAAATTATAACTCGAATATTTTTTGACTCGATTAAAAAAAAAAAGAACTTTGGTCGATTTTTAGTCTATCTATAAGAGGAGATTATATGAAAAATGTAACCGATTCTTTCGTTTCTTTAGTCCACTGGGCATCTGCCGGGAGTTTCGGATTTAATACCGATATTTTAGCAACAAATCCAATAAATCTAAGTCTAGTGATTGGTGTATTGATCTTTTTTGGAAAGGGAGTGTGTGTGAGTTGTTTATTTCAAGAATAGGCTGGATCCAACCAGTTGTACCCTTTTCCGTTATAACTAGGAAAGAAAGGTGCATGATCTTTCGAATTACTTCTGAAGAAATTAAGAAATGATATGTAAGAACCATCACATTTCGTGATTAATTGGCAAATCCACTTTGATTCTCTAGTAACCAATAATGTGAGATTGTTAAGATGGTTAAAGCAAATCGTTTGAAGTCTAGACACAGCATGGTACTCTTTCTACCACTATGTTAATATAGAGATCGTTTTCAAATGAATATTTTATCGATATAGGACACTCATCTTGATAAAATAATTTGAACCGCTTGTTCTAAAAATAGGCATTTTCCCCTTTTTATCTAATGCTGAATCGACGACCTATGCCTTAATGTATAAGTAAGAAAAATCTTTTGGATTTGAACTGAAGAAAAAAAAAGAAACAACTTTGCTGACAATTACATATTTTTTATTTTGTCAGAAGAGTCCTCCAACTATTTTGGTTTTGCATTAGATTCGTATTTTTTTGGACTATGAATAAAGAAGAGAGGATAGGCTCATTACATTCATAAAATAAGCTATGAGAATTTACCAAGTAATTGAGCGTGAGAGCCAAATGAATCGAAAGATTCATGTTTGGTTTGGGAAGGGATTATGGAAGTTTTCAAATGAACGGAATTATAATCTACTTTCATTAAGTGATTTATTAGATAATCGAAAACAGAGGATCCTGAATACTATTCGAAATTCAGAAGAACTGCGTGAGGGGGCCATTGAACAGCTGGAAAAAGCCGTGGCCCGCTTACGGAAAGTGGAAATGGA